TCGCGAATTGATCTTTACGATGCTTCCTCTATCAATTAGATCCTTTATCCATAGAATAAAGTATCTAGGCATACCTATTTCTTCATATTCATATTTAGACTTCTATGACGTTTATTTCTTTGCTACAGCTGATAAAAATCGTTGTTTTGAACGATACATATGTAGAAAGCCTATTTTTTTATAGTATTTTTTAATGGATTTGCTCTTTCTTTCTCTTTTTATTTCTATAGTGGAGATAGTCGCACGTAATGACAGATCACGGCCATATTATTAAAAGCTTGTGGTAAGAATGGATTCCGCTCTAGTGCACGAAAATAATATTCCAAAGCTTTCGTATGTTCTCCGTTCCTTGTGTGGATAAGGCCTATGTTATAGAGTATATAACTTCGATCATAGGGATCAATTTCTAGTCGCATAGCTTCATAATAATTCTGTAAAGCTTCAGCATAATTTCCTTCGGATTGAGCCGACATCCGTTACGGTCGTCCAAAGAATCTCCGTTTCAGAACCGTACATGAGATTTTCATCTCATACGGCTCCTCCTTTATGTGCATAATGAAAATAATACATAGAATCAAAAAAAGATTGAAATATTCTCATTATAAACTGAGCAGGGCTAGTGTTTTTACAAAAAATCTCTAGCCAACCTTCTTGTAAAAGATTTTTCCTTAACATCAAGTATGTTGTTACTAGATAAAAAGGGGTGACTTCAACAATTTCTTTGTCTTAAACGCCTCTTAATTTTCAGGAATTAGTCACTTCAACAGTCTTCGATGGTTATACGGGTATCCAAAACACGAACGAGATGGATGTTTGTTGTCCCAACCATTCTTGTTAGTCCCGATCCTGATAAGGAAAAGGTAGAATTTATAACAAAGTTTTAGTATTGTTGATTTCTAGGAGTAGTGCCTCTTCCTCTATGCCTCCTATTGGTACTGGCGCAGTAGGTTTGACCTAACCCTATAGGTGTAACCTTTCGCTCAATACTTTAGAATCAACAATTAAAGTATTTAAGGCTGCATTAATCGGGGATACACGACAGAAGGACTTGTTTTATTTACAAACTTCACCTTCAAAAAGCGTAAATTTATTTCAAAATATTTTTTCTTTCTATCCCGAATAATCTTTCTTTCTCCTAAGACTGAGAGTGGTAAAAAATTTTATATTTATATAAAATAAAAAATATATATAAATAATAAATATATATAAATAATAATAATATATAAATAATAAATATATATAAATAATAATAAAAAATAACATAATCAAATCGCACCATCTCTGTAATAGGCGAATGCCTCTTTTTCTCCTGAAGTTGTCGGAATTATTCGTAATAAGATATTGGCTACAATTGAAAAGGTCTTATCAATAAAATTTCCATTTATTCGAGATCTAGACATATGAAGAAATCCATTATATAATTTCTTTTAATTACCTTTTCGTGAGAAAAGAATCCCACAAACAAAGGAATTTTACAGTACGAAATAACATAAAAACAGACCCATTTAAAAAGATAATTTTCTATTCAAATTGTTTCTTTTTGATGGGAATCGCTAAAAACTAAGAAATATTTGAATCCAATTATATTTCATCCATATAGTAGTATAAGAATGAAGGGAACTATTCCAATTTCATCAAGAAGAATCAAAGAATTTATCCTACAGATTAGGATAATTCGAGAAATTTTGATTGAATTTAATTCTGTATGACCAAAGAGGAAAAAGAATCGAATAATCATTCTATGATGGATGAAAATAGAATAACTATACGTTTTGTGTTGTGTGTATAATGGGTATACGCTATAGAATCAAATATCAAAATTCCTGGGACGTTTTGGAATAAACCTATGGGGTAATAAGTTGGGGTAAGGGGTTCTTGTTGAAAGATCTAAAACGGGAAAGGAAAGTCATTTTCGAATTTTGATGAAAATAGAATAATAGTCTAATAATAGTCTAAACTAAATAGAATCAATGATCTAAAGATATCCATTAAACATAGTCTAAAAAAATGGATCAATCGGTGGATTCGTTCCAATTCATTTATTTAACCCGATATAAATATTAGAAAGGGTCGTGAATGCCGTCTTGGCAAACATGAATGGATATGGATATATATCTTTATTTATTGTTTTTAACAGAACAGTTTTTCACAAAAAAAAAAAAAAAAATGATTCTTATCCCCCAGCTTTGAAAGAAGGGTTTGTCTTTGATCAAAGGTTTTTCTATTTTTCTAGTTAAAATAGAGTGTCTATACCTATCCAAAAATCTAATATGAGTAAATCACTATTAACTCGGTTTCGGGACCCTAATCATTAGGTAGGAGAGATGGCCGAGTGGTTCAAGGCGTAGCATTGGAACTGCTATGTAGGCTTTTGTTTACCGAGGGTTCGAATCCCTCTCTTTCCGTACTAATTCACCAATGTTACTGACCGCAATGTATCAAATCAAATAAGAGTGGATATTATTATTCCAACAGTTAGACCTTGCTTTGATATGAATTC